TTTTCGGAAGAAAAGGAGGATCCGGACAAAATCGATGAAACAGAAAAGATCCGAGTGAATGGAACGGAAAAAACAAAGGATGAATTCCACTTTCACTTTAAAGAGACATTCTATAAAAAGAGCCGAGTTTATGAAACTTCTGATCTGGATGGGAATCACGAAAATTCGAAGTTAGAAATCCTTAAAAACAAAGAAGATCCTTTCTTCTGGTTTGAAAAACTTCTTGTGATCGGTCTTTTCGACTATAAACGATGGACTCGTCCATTGCCATTGCGGTATATAAAAAATGAGCGATTTGAAAATGCTGTAAGAAATGAAATGTCACAATATTTTTTTTACACATGTCGAAGTGATGGAAAACAAAAAATCTCTTTTATGTATACACCGAGTTTATCCACTTTTTTGGAAATGATACAAAGAAAGATGGCTTTGTACACAACCGAAAACCCTTCACTAGATAATCACTGGGTTTATACGAATGAACAAAACGAAAACAAGCTCAGCAACGAGTTTATAAGTCGAATAGAAGCTATAGATAAGGGATCTCTTCCTCTGGATGTAGTACTCGAAAAAAAAACTAGATTGTGTAATGATGAAACTAAAAAAGAATACTTGCCTAAAAAGTATGATCCTTTCTCGAACGGGCCTTATCGTGGAATAATCCATTTTGTTTTTTCCCCTTCAATCATAAATAAAATTCCCATCGGAAATTCCATCGGAACTCTTTGGATAAATAAGATCCACGAGATCCTTATTGCTACTAGTTATCGAGAATTTGAAAAAAGAATAGCTGCATTTGATCGAAAATCAATATCAACGGAAATTGGTAATGGTAATTTCTTTAAATTTATTAGTGAATTTGCTGTAAAATCACCATCAAATTTCGATTTGAAAGGACTTTCTTTTTTTTCCCAACAAGAAAAAAATAATAATTATTCACAAGCAAAATTGTTATTCAATGCAGTTATAACTGATACCAATGAGCAAAAAATGAGAAACAAAGATCTTGAAATAGAAATAAAAGAAATAAGTAAAAAAATACCTCGATGGTCATACGAATTAATTGACGAGTTAGAACAGCAAGAGAGACAAAATGAAGAAGACGCGGAAGAGGATCATCAGATTCGTTCAAGAAAAGCTAAACGTGTAGTCATTTTTACTGATAATCCGCAAAATCCCGATAATTATACTACTACCCCAGATACTAATAATTCTGATCCAACAGACGAAGTCGCTTTAATACATTATTCTCAACAATCAGATTTTCGTCGAGACATAATAAAAGGATCCACGCGCGCTCAAAGACGTAAAATAGCAATTTTGGAATTGTTTCAAGCAAATGTACATTCCCCGTTTTTTTTTGACAGAATAGACAACCCCCCCGTTTTTTTGTTTGATATCTCCGAACTTATTAAATTAATTTTTCTAAATAGGATGGGTAAAAATACAGAATTCGAAATTTTGGATTATGTGGAAGAAGATACAAACGAACAAGAGAAAAAAGAAGCGGACAAAAGAGCGACGGACAGACTAGAAGATCAAGCACGAATAGAAATAGCGGAAGCCTGGGATAGCATTATATTTGCTCAAATAATAAGAGGTTCAATCTTAGTAACACAATCAATTCTTAGAAGATATATTATATTACCGTCATTGATAACAGCTAAAAATATGGGTCGTATGCTATTATTTCAATTTCCCGAGTGGTCCGAGGATTTAAAAGATTGGAAGAGGGAAATGCATGTTAAATGCACCTATAATGGTGTTCAATTATCGGAAACAGAATTTCCAAAAAACTGGTTAATAGATGGTATTCAAATAAAAATATTATTTCCTTTCCGTTTGAAACCTTGGCACAGATCTAAACCAGCCTCCCCTTATAGGGGTCTACTAAAAAAAAAAGATAAAAAAAACGATGATTTTTGTTTTTTAACAGTTTTGGGAATGGAAGCTGAACTACCTTTCGGTTCTCCACGAAAAAGATCTTCATTTTTTGACTCCATTTTAAAAGAACTAAGAAAAAAAATTCTGAAATGGAAAACTAATTCTTTTCTAATTCTAATAGAAAGAACAAATTTCGTTCTAATAATCTCAAAAGAAATAAAGACATGGATTATAAAAAACATTATCTTTATACAAAAAATAATTAAAGAACTATTAAAAATAAATCCAACGCGATTTTTGGGGTTGAAAGAAGTATCTCGATCGAATGAAACTAAAAAAGAAAAAGATTCGAAAATCAGTAATAGTATTATTCATGAATCGTCCACTCAAATTAAACCCCTCGATTGGACAAATTATTCACTGACCGAAAAAAAAATAAAAGATCTAACTGATAGAACAAATCGAATCAGAACTCAAATAGGGAAAATTCTAAAAGACAAGAAAAACAAAAAAAGTAATGATGCTGAAAGATTTGAATCTCCAAAAATTTGTGGGCCGATGTTTAAAAGAAGAAATATTCGATTAATCCGTAAATCCATTTTTTTTATAAAATTTTTCTTTGAAAGAATATATATATATATCTTATTATTTATTATTAATATTCTTCAGATCAATACACCACTTTTTCTTGAATCAAAAAATATCTATATGAGTAAATACATTTCCACTATTAAAGCCAATCAAGAAGGTATTGATAAAACAAATCAAAATACAATTAACTTTAGAAAGTACCTTTCTAATCTTAGTAAGAATTCACAGAACTTATCCTCTTTATCACAAGCATATGTCTTTTACAAATTATCACAAATACAAGTTATTAACTTGTATAAGTTACGATTTGTCCTTCAATATAATGGAACATCTCTTTTTCTTATAAACGAAATAAAAGATTATTTTGGAGCCCAAGGAATATTGCATTTTGAATTCCAAAATAAAAAAATTAGAAATTTTGGAATAAATAAATGGAAAACAGGGTTAAGGGGTCATTATCAATATAATTTATCTAAGATTAGATGGTCTAAATTAGTACCAGGAAAATGGCGAAATAAAGTTAATCAAGGTTGTATGGCCCAAAATAAAGATTTAAACAAACGGGATTCTTATGAAAAAGACCAAGTAATTTATTATAAAAAAGAAAATGATTATAAATTACCAAATCAAAAAGACTATGGATATGATCTTTTATCATATAAATCTATATCTTATGAAGATACGAAAAACTCATCTATTTATGTATCAACATTACAAGTAAACAATCACCAATGGATTTCTTCTAATTACAACACAAGGAAATACAAATTATTTGATGGAATGGGAGATATTATTAGCAATAATTATATAGGAAAAAAGGGTATTGTGGATATGGATAAAAATCCGGATAGAAAATATGGGGATTGGAAAATGATCCATTTTTGTCTTAGAAATATGGTCGATATTGAGACCTGGATCAATACCAACAGCCATAAAAAGACTATTTATGGCAAAAAAATAGAGAAGAAAGGTCTGACGATTCATCAACAAATAAAGCCTTCCAATAAAAAAGGGTTTGATTGGATGGGAATGAATGAACAAATACGAAATCGTCCCATATCGAATCTTAAACTTTGGTTCTTCCCAGAATTTGCACTCCTTTATAATTCATATAAAATGAAACCCTGGTTCATACCCATCAAATTACTTCTTTTAAATTTTAATGGAGATGTAAATATTAGTGCAACTAAAAATAGCAATGAAAATCCAAAAAAGGATCTGTCATCGAATAAAACAAACTATCTTGATATTGAATTAGAAAATAGAAAGAAAAAAGAAAACGAATCTCCAACCCGAGGGAATCCTAGATCAGATGCACAAAACCAAAGGAATCACGGATCAGTTCAAGAAAAAGATCTTGAAGAAGATTATGGGTTGGGATCAAACATAAAAAAACGTAGAAAGAAAAAAGAATATCAAAGCAATACAGAAGCAGAACTCCATTTATTTCTTAAAAGATATTTGCTTTTTCAATTGAGATGGGATGATTCTTTAAATCAAAGAATGCTCAATAATATCAAGGTATATTGTTTCCTGCTTAGATTGATAAACCCAAGAGAAATCGCTATATCCTCTATTCAACGGGGAGAAATGAGTCTGGATATAATGCTGATTCAGAAAGATTTAACTCTTACAGAATTAATGAGAAAGAGTATATTTACTATTGAACCGGTGCGTCTGTCTGTTACAAAGGATGGAAAATTTCTTATGTATCAAACCATAAGTATTTTATTCGTTCATAAGATTAAGGACAAAACTAATCAAGGAAACCAAGAAAAAAGATATATTGATAAATCCATTGCAAGACATCAAAAAATAACCGAAAATAAAAACAAAAATCATTATGTTTTGCCCGTTCCTGAAAATATTTTATCACTTAGACGTCGTAGAGAGTTTAGAATTCTAATTTGTTTGGATTCCAAAAATGGGAACGGTCACGATAGAAATATAGTATTTTGCGATGGGAAAAACGTAAAAAACTGCGATCAATTTTTGGATAAAAGCACAAATCTTGAGATAGAGAAAAAGAAATTAATAAAATTATTTCTTTGGCCAACCTATCGATTAGAAGATTTAGCTTGTATGAATCGCTATTGGTTTGATACCACTAATAGCAGCCATTTCAATATGGTAAGGATACATATGTATCCAAAATGAAAGAGGGTGATAGATTTTATCTATATATCCCGTATCATATCTGATATATGAAAGCAACCGCATATACACACATATCCACATGTGCTATCTTACATTTCATTCTTATATTATATATACATGATACTAATTCAAGGACGTTGACGTATCAATTAAATCTATAAATAACTCAACGGAATCCTTTTATTTTAATTAGTTCCATTTTTAGCTCTAAAACTTATTATCTTTTATAAGTGCTGTCCTTTTATTTTATATTTCTATACTATACGACTTAAATTGAAAATTAGATTGATCATTGACTCATTTTTTTTGATAAAAAACCGATTTGATAAAATTAGGAGTCCATAATTTAATTAAGTATACCCGATTCGAGTGGTTGGCATTATTATAATTTTTTTTATTTCTGATCGGTAAAATTTTATATCTTTAAACAAGAAAATAAAAAGGGGGAGAATTTTTAGTTTTATGGTAAAAAATGCATTCAGTTCAGTTTTTTTGCAAGAAGAAAAAGAAAAAAACCAGGGGTCTGTTGAATTTCAAGTTTTCAGTTTCACCAATAAGATACGAAGACTTACTTCACATTTAGAATTGCACAGAAAAGACTATTTATCTCAGCGAGGTCTACGTAAAATTCTGGGAAAACGTCAACGATTACTGGCTTATTTGTCAAAGAAAAATAGAGTACGTTATAAAGAATTAATTGGTCGGTTGGATATTCGGGAACTAAAAACTCACTAATTTGAAGAACCCTAATTATTTTATTTATTATATCTTGAATTTGGATAAATTTATTTTTGTTTTCAGTAATTCATGGAAGAATGAATCGAGGAAAAACCTATGAATGTACCAGCTACCAGAAAAGACCTCATGATAGTAAATATGGGTCCTCACCACCCATCCATGCATGGGGTTCTTCGGCTCATCATTACTCTAGATGGTGAAGATGTTATTGACTGTGAACCAATATTGGGTTATTTACACAGAGGGATGGAAAAAATTGCGGAAAACCGAACAATTGTACAGTATCTCCCTTATGTAACACGTTGGGATTATTTAGCTACTATGTTCACAGAAGCAATAACCGTAAATGCACCAGAGCAATTAGGAAATATTCAAGTACCGAAGAGAGCCAGCTATATCAGAGTAATTATGTTGGAGTTGAGTCGTATAGCTTCTCATTTATTATGGCTTGGTCCCTTTATGGCAGATATTGGTGCACAAACCCCTTTCTTCTATATTTTTAAAGAAAGAGAATTAGTATATGATTTATTCGAAGCTGCCACTGGTATGAGAATGATGCATAATTATTTTCGTATCGGAGGAGTGGCTGTTGATCTACCTCATGGTTGGATAGATAAATGTTTGGATTTCTGTGATTATTTTTTAACAGGGATTTCTGAATATCAAAAACTTATTACACGAAATCCTATTTTTTTAGAACGAATTGAGGGAGTGGGCATTATTAATGGAGAGGAAGCAATAAATTGGGGTTTATCAGGACCAATGCTACGAGCTTCCGGAATACAATGGGATCTTCGTAAAATTGATAATTATGAGTGTTATGACGAATTTGATTGGGAAATAAAATGGCAAAAAGAAGGAGATTCATTAGCTCGTTATTTAGTACGAATCAATGAAATGACGGAATCTATAAAAATTATTCAACAAGCTCTGGAAGGAATTCCAGGGGGGCCCTATGAGAATTTAGAAATCCGATGCTTTGATAGAGTAAGCGATCCTGAATGGAATGATTTTGGATATAGATTCATTAGTAAAAAACCTTCGCCCACTTTTGAATTACCGAAACAGGAACTTTATGTGAGAGTCGAAGCACCAAAGGGAGAGTTGGGAATTTTTTTGATAGGAAATCAAAGTGTTTTTCCTTGGCGATGGAAAATCCGACCACCCGGTTTTATCAATTTGCAAATTCTTCCTCAGTTAGTTAAAAGAATGAAATTGGCTGATATTATGACGATACTAGGTAGTATAGATATCATTATGGGAGAAGTTGATCGTTGAAATGATAATTGATACAACAGAAGTACAAGATATCAATTCGTTTTCAAAATTGGAATCCTTAAAGGAGGTCTATGGGATTATATATATGCTTATCCCTAGCTTGACTCTTGTATTGGGAATTACAATAAGTGTACTAGTAATTGTATGGTTAGAAAGAGAAATATCCGCAGGGATACAACAACGTATTGGACTTGAATACGCCGGCCCTTTTGGAATTCTCCAAGCGCTAGCAGATGGGATAAAACTACTTTTAAAAGAAAATATTATTCCATCTAGAGGAGATACCAGTTTATTCAGTATCGGACCATCCATAGCGGTCATATCAATTCTACTAAGTTATTCGGTAATTCCTTTTGGCTATCACCTTGTGCTAGCCGATCTCAATATTGGTGTTTTTTTATGGATCGCTATTTCAAGTATTGCTCCCATTGGACTACTTATGTCAGGATATGGATCAAATAATAAATATTCCTTTTTGGGTGGTTTACGAGCTGCTGCTCAATCGATTAGTTATGAAATACCATTAACTCTATGTGTATTATCAATATCTCTACGTGCGATTCGTTGAGACATAAACTTTTCCTATTTCTTTTGACTTTATTTCTAGCTTTATTTCTAGGAAAGGTTTGAATAGATATCCTCATTTATTTGTTTATCGTTTGGGTTGACGAACTAAATCAGATAGTTATATGAGTGAAAGAAAACAGCTTAGAAGTTCGCAGTAAAAAGATCGAGTCTCATTTCCTATGTACCAGGATTAAGCAAAAGTAACTATAAGCAGTAGAGACTGTTTACCCCAAGATTGGTTGATTGGACATCATATCATAGCTTGAAGCGGGTGCAAAAGATCAACTGTATGGAGTTTTCACTATCGTTTGTATGTATTTACATACATGTATTACCATAACGGATGATTCCACAAAAATAAGTGGATGGTTAGAAACACCAAAATTACACAAAGGATTAGTAATAGAGATTATGTAAATTATCCAAAGGGACATTTCTGCATAAAAGGAATACTAATTGGGGCTTTAAGTTGGTAGAAATGATCAGGTAGTACTCCCTATGATTCCGATCCAGAGTATGTTCCTATCCACCAATTAAAGAAATAACTATTAGGAACGAAATAATCCTTTACTTTTTTTTTCAATACCCTTTTGAGAAAGACGAGTAGGAACGAAAAAAAAAGAATGAAATAAAAAAAGAGAGATCTTTTTATTTTTTTCTAATATATCTATATAATGTAATGTCTAATTCTTTTTCGTAATCGAAAACTATGGGTTTCAATATCTATGGATATTCATATTTACAAAAAAAGTATTTTATTTAAGGATTTCGTTATTACTCAAAAAAAATTATTAATATAATAAATTAAATAAAGTGATAAAATAAAGGATGAGATCAATTCAGAAGTACTTATTAGTATTATAGTAGACAGAATTCCATTGGTCTAATTCGGGACCTTTCAATAGATTTTTACTCTATCTAGACATATAAAGATAAAGAATGATGATCCGGTCCGTAGATTTATTTGTGATTCTCGAGGAGCCGTATGAGGTGAAAATCTCACGTACGGTTCTGTAATAGCGATGGGAACAGTGATGTTATCACCGACTATGATTATCTAATAGTTCAAGTACAGTTGATATAATTGAGGCACAGTCAAAATATGGTTTTTGGGGGTGGAATTTGTGGCGTCAACCTATAGGATTTATCATTTTTATAATTTCCTCCCTAGCAGAATGTGAGAGATTACCTTTTGATTTACCAGAAGCAGAGGAAGAGTTAGTAGCAGGTTATCAAACCGAATATTCAGGTATAAAATTTGGTTTATTTTATGTTGCTTCCTATTTAAATCTACTAGTTTCTTCATTCTTTGTAACAGTTCTTTATTTGGGTGGGTGGAATCTATCTATTCCTTACATATTTATTCCTCAACTTTTTGAAATAAATAAAGCGAGTGGAGTTTTTGGAACAATACTTGGTCTTTTTATTACATTAGTGAAAACATATTTGTTTTTGTTCATTCCTATAACAACAAGATGGACTTTACCTAGGCTAAGAATGGACCAATTATTAAATCTTGGGTGGAAATTCCTTTTGCCTATTTCTCTAGGTAATCTATTATTAACAACTTCTTCCCAACTCCTTTCCCTGTAAATTGTAAATAAACTATTTTTTATTCACAACTTGTATCAAACAAGAGAAAGAAAAAAATTACTCATAGATATTCACGATATGTTCCCTATGGTAACCGGGTTCATGAATTATGGTCAACAAACAGTACGAGCTGCACGGTATATTGGTCAAAGTTTCATGATTACTTTATCCCACACAAATCGTTTACCTGTAACTATTCAATATCCTTATGAAAAATTGATCACATCGGAACGTTTCCGCGGTCGAATTCACTTTGAATTTGATAAATGCATTGCTTGTGAAGTATGTGTTCGTGTATGTCCTATAGATTTACCTGTTGTTGATTGGAAATTGGAAACGGATATTCGAAAGAAACAATTGCTCAATTACAGTATTGATTTCGGAATCTGTATCTTTTGTGGTAATTGTGTTGAGTATTGCCCAACAAATTGTTTATCAATGACCGAAGAATATGAGCTTTCAACTTATGATCGTCACGAATTAAATTATAATCAAATAGCTTTGGGTCGTTTACCAATGCCAGTAATTGACGATTACACAATCCGAACAATTTTGAATTCGCCTCAAATAAAAAATGAATAAACCGCATGCTTCAAGAACAATTCAAAATTACTAAGGTTCCATTTTTTTTTATCAAAAAATGAGTTTTCTTTTTCCTTGGCCAATAATTAATTATACAATAAAAATACCGACTATTGATTGATTGGCGAGAAACCGGGCTTCATTTGGATTAAAAATCTAGTTATATATTCGTAATTATTTTTACAGATATAGCTTGTTTAAACTCCCATTTAGCATTTTTGATTAAAGAATAAGATTGATCCAATTATTGGATCCACATTAATTCACATCCTATTACCAAATCCATAAAAACGTATCATCAAAACAAAAATAGGGTAATTTTCCTGGTCAGGTCAATAAGGTCATGAAAGATTTTCGATTTATTTATTATTTTACATATATAATGGATTTACCTGGACCAATACATGATTTTCTTTTAGTGTTTCTAGGATTGGGTCTTATATTAGGAGGTCTGGGAGTGGTATTACTTACCAATCCAATTTATTCTGCATTTTCATTGGGATTAGTTCTTGTTTGTATATCTTTATTCTATATTTCATCAAATTCCCATTTTGTAGCTGCCGCACAGCTCCTTATTTACGTAGGAGCTATAAATATTTTAATCATATTT